GTTAATGTAGCTTAAATAAAAGTGTGACACTGAAAATGCCAAGATAGATCTTAAAACATCTCATAAACACAAAGATTTGGTCCTAATCTTACTATTAATTATGATTATATTTACACATGCAAGTATCTGCACCCCGGTGAAAATGCCCTAAATTTACTAATAATAAACTAAGGAGCTGATATCAGGCATACGCCCATCACATCTTGCTAAGCCACACCCACAAGGGGGTCCAGCAGTGATAAACATTGAAAAATAAGCGACAGCTTGAACCAGTAATAATCTAAAGAGTTGGTTAATCTCGTGCCAGCCACCGCGGTTATACGAGAAACCCAAATTAATTAACAACGGCTCAAAGAGCGGTTAAATGAAAATTTTTTATACAATAGTTTAAAAAATTAACTAAGTCGTTATACGCAATAGTTAAATCTAAAATCAACAACGAAAGTAATACTAATAAATTAAAAATATTGAAGCCGCGAAAGCTATGACACAAACTGGGATTAGATACCCCACTATGCCTAGCCATAAACTTTGATCTTTCCGCCGGAGTACTACGAGCAATAGCTTAAAACTCAAAGGACTTGGCGGTGCTCTACACCCACCTAGAGGAGCCTGTTCTATAATTGATAACCCCCAATAAACCTCACCACCCATTGCAAAACAGCCTATATACCGCCGCCGTCAGCTTACCCTTTAAGGGAAAACAAGTAAGCAAAATGATAAACATAAAAACGTCAGGTCAAGGTGTAGCACATGGGGTGGGAAGAAATGGGCTACATTTTCTTTTAGAAAAAACGAAAAACCAAATGAAAAAAAGTTGGAAGGAGGATTTAGCAGTAAAAAGAAATAAGAGTGTTCTTTTTAAATTTGGCTATAGAGCGCGCACACACCGCCCGTCACCCTCTTCAACATCTATATTTAAGTAATTAACTAACCTAATAAAACAAAGAAGAGGAAAGTCGTAACATGGTAAGTTTACCGGAAGGTGAACTTGGATTCAACCCGTAGCTTAAATAAAAGCATCTTACTTACACTAAGAAAATACTTGATAAAACCAAGTCAGATTGAGTAGAAATTATAGCCTAATTACCTAACACCTAAATATACTAAAACTAAAACATTTAAAAACTTAAGTATTGGAGAAAGAAATTAAAAATAGAGCTATAGAAATAGTACTGCAAAGGAAATATGAAATAGAAATGAAATAAATAATAAAACAAATAAAAGAAAGGATTATACCTTCTACCTTTTGCATAATGGTCTAGCAAGTAAAACTTAGCAAAAAGAATAAAGTTAACCTCCCCGAAACTAAGCGAGCTACTTTAAAGCAACATATAAGTGTTAACCCGTCTATGTGGCAAAATAGTGGGATGACTTTTAAGTAGTGGTGAAAAGCCTAACGAGCTTAGTGATAGCTGGTTGCTCAAGAAATGAACTTAAATTCAACTTTAAATATTTTTTAAACACAAAAAGAAACAAATAATATTTTTAAGCTAATTAATAAAGGTACAGCTTTATTAATAAAGGAAACAACCTAGATAATGAATAAAGATTATATTATTAAAAGGAATTAAAATTGTTGGCCTAAAAGCAGCCATCAGTAATGAAAGCGTCACAGCTCAACTTAATAAAACCTTATTATCCCATTAAACAATCAAAATTCATTATACGTATTGAGCCAATCTATATCATAGATGTGCCTATGCTAGAACTAGTAACAAGAATTTATCTCTATGTACATGTGTACATCAGAACGAAAAACTCACTGATAATTAACGTTAAAATAATGCAAACCTAGAAAAATATAAATATTTACGTTAAACCAACACAGGGGTACAAAAGAAAGATTAAAAATTTAAAAAGGAACTCGGCAATCAAAGACTTCGCCTGTTTACCAAAAACATCACCTCTTGCATATTAAGTATAAGAGGCCCTGCCTGCCCAGTGACATTAGTTTAACGGCCGCGGTATCATGACCGTGCAAAGGTAGCGTAATCACCTGTCTTTTAATTAAAGACCTGTATGAATGGCAAAACGAGAGTCTAACTGTCTCTTTAAATAAATCAGTGAAACTAATCTCCCCGTGCAGAAGCGGGAATGATACCATAAGACGAGAAGACCCTATGGAGCTTTAAATTTTACTTAACTATAATTTTATATTATCCTAAGGGAAAACTTTATACTTTTATATATTAATAAAAATTTTAGGTTGGGGCGACCACGGAATAAAGAAAAACTTCCGAGATGAGATTTATAGAAGGACACTTCACAAAATAGAAAAATCTAACATATTGACCCAATAATTGATCAACGAACCAAGTTACCCTAGGGATAACAGCGCAATCTTCTCCAAGAGTTCTTATCGACGAGTAGGTTTACGACCTCGATGTTGGATCAGGACACCCAAATGGCGCAGCAGCTATTAAAGGTTCGTTTGTTCAACGATTAAAGTCCTACGTGATCTGAGTTCAGACCGGAGTAATCCAGGTCAGTTTCTATCTATGTTTAACTTCCTCTAGTACGAAAGGGCCGAGGAAGTTGGGCCAATGAAATATTAAGCCCATAACAACTATTGAAAACAACTAAAATAGACTGTAGACAATACAGCCTAATATAAAGGCTTGCTTGAGTGGCAGAGTTCGGTAATAGCAAAAGATCTAAAATCTTTCTACCAGAGGTTCAAATCCTCTCTTAAGCTATGACCTATTTTGTAACCCAATTCATTAATCCTCTAATATATATTATTCCAGTACTATTAGCTGTAGCATTTTTAACTTTAGTAGAACGTAAAGTTTTAGGATATATACAACTTCGAAAAGGACCTAATATTGTAGGCCCAATTGGTCTACTTCAACCAATTGCTGATGGCTTAAAACTATTTATTAAAGAACCAATTCGCCCCTCTACTTCCTCACAAATTCTATTTATACTAATACCAATAATAGCCCTAACTTTATCACTAGCAATTTGGATACCACTCCCAATACCCTTTACCATATCAAATCTAAATCTAACAATTCTATTTTTACTTGCTTTATCAAGCTTAACTGTATATTCTATTTTAGGCTCAGGTTGAGCCTCAAATTCCAAATATGCACTAATTGGGGCATTACGAGCAGGAGCACAAACAATTTCATATGAAGTTACATTAGGTTTAATTATTCTATGTTTAGTTTTAATAACAGGTAACTTTAACCTAAATAACTTTAACTTAACACAAGAATTTATATGATTTATTATTCCGGCCTGACCTATAGCAGCAATATGACTTATTTCTACACTTGCTGAAACTAACCGAGCCCCATTTGATTTAACAGAAGGTGAATCAGAATTAGTTTCAGGATTTAACGTAGAATATGCAGGAGGTCCTTTTGCCTTATTTTTCTTAGCAGAATATTCAAATATTCTTCTTATAAATACACTATCAACAATCTTATTCCTAGGAACAACTAACAATCTATCACAACCAGAACTCTCAACAATACTACTTATTTTAAAAGCGACAACATTATCAATCTTATTTTTATGAATTCGAGCATCATATCCACGATTTCGATATGATCAATTAATACATTTAATTTGAAAAAATTTTTTACCATTAACACTAGCTATAACCCTTCTTCACATCTCATTACCAATTTTTATATACGGAAACCCACCAATATAATAAGATACGTGCCCGAAAGATAGGGATTACTTTGATAGAGTAAAAAATAGAGGTTCAAACCCTCTCATATCTTAAAAAAATAGGATTTGAACCTATACCCAGAGGATCAAAACCCCTTGTGCACCCTTTACACCATTTTTTATAAGTAAAATAAGCTAAATAAGCTTTTGGGCCCATACCCCAAATATGTTGGTTAAACCCCTTCTTTTACTAATGAGCCCATATGCATTATCTATTATTATATCAAGCTTAGCAACAGGAACCATATTAACACTAGCTAGCAATCATTGATTTATAGCATGAATAGGATTAGAATTAAATACATTAGCTATTATTCCATTAATAACAAAAACCCACCACCCACGAGCAACAGAAGCAGCTACGAAATATTTTTTAATACAAGCACTAGCTTCAGCAATAATCTTATTTTCATCAACAATAAATGCATGGTTTATAGGGGAATGAGAAATTACTAATATATCACACCCAATTTCAACCACTATACTTACAATCGGACTAGCAATAAAACTAGGAATTGCACCGTTCCATATATGACTCCCTGATGTTTTACAAGGATTAAATCTACTTACATGTTTAATTTTATCAACATGACAAAAAATTGCACCAATAATTCTTATAATTCAAATTTATCCACAATTAAACACAAACTTATTAATTGTAATAGCTATTTTATCCACCACTATTGGAGGGTGAGGAGGACTAAATCAAACCCAACTCCGAAAAATTATAGCTTATTCATCGATTGCACATCTTGGTTGAATAACATTAGTCTTATGTTTTATACCTTCCTTAACCCTACTAAACCTAGCTGTATACATAACAATAACTACCGTAATATTTTTAATATTTATGAATATAATATCAACTACTATTAATAAAATAGCTATATCATGATTAAAGAACCCAGTAATAGCTGCATCAATAATAATTGTATTAATATCATTGAGTGGTCTCCCACCAACAACCGGATTTATACCAAAATGATTAATTATTCAAGAAATGACTAAACAAAATTTAATTGCTATTACAACAATTATTGCTCTATCATCACTATTAGGCTTCTTATTTTATCTTCGAATATCATATTCAATCTCTCTAACAACTTCCCCTAATATCTCAAACACTTTCTCAATTTGACGACAAAATAATAAAAATCAAATATTTCTATCAATAACAATTATCCTATCTACATTAATACTTCCGATTACCCCAACATTAATTAATATTTTAAACTAAGGATTTAAGATAATCAGACTAAAGACCTTCAAAGCCTTGAGTAGAAGTTTAAACCTTCTAATCCTTGTATAAGACCTGCAGGATTTTACCCCACATTAAATGAATGCAAATCAAACACTTTAATTAAGATAAGGCCTTTCTAGATTAGAAGGCTTTTATCCTACAAATTTTTAGTTAACAGCTAAACGCTAAAATCAACAAGCTTTAATCTACTTTTCCTAGCTTCTCCCGCTGTGGGGGGGGAAGCGGGAGAAGCCCCGACGAGAATTAAGTCGTTCTTTAAAATTTGCAATTTTATATGCTATACATTACAAGGCTTGATAAAAAAAGGATTTAAACCTTTATAACAGAGGCTACAACTCTGCACCTATTCGGCCATTTTACCTGTGATAATTACTCGATGACTATTTTCTACAAATCATAAAGATATTGGCGCCCTTTATTTAGTATTTGGTGCTTGAGCCGGGATAGTTGGCACTGCATTAAGCCTTCTAATCCGAGCAGAATTAAGCCAACCAGGAGCCCTACTAGGGGATGATCAAATCTATAATGTTATTGTAACAGCACACGCATTTGTAATAATTTTTTTTATAGTAATACCTGTTATAATCGGGGGATTCGGAAACTGATTAGTACCATTAATAATTGGTGCACCAGATATGGCCTTCCCCCGTATAAACAATATAAGCTTTTGGCTTCTTCCTCCTTCATTCCTCCTTCTATTAGCCTCCTCTGGAGTTGAGGCAGGAGCTGGAACGGGATGAACTGTATATCCCCCACTTGCAGGGAACCTAGCCCATGCCGGGGCCTCAGTCGATTTAACAATTTTTTCACTTCATTTAGCAGGTGTTTCATCTATCCTAGGTGCAATTAATTTTATTACAACCTCAATTAATATAAAACCCGCATCAATATCACAATATCAAACCCCTTTATTTGTTTGATCAGTATTAATTACAGCAGTTCTTCTATTACTTTCTCTTCCGGTTTTAGCAGCGGGAATTACAATACTGCTGACAGATCGAAACTTAAACACAACATTCTTTGATCCTGCCGGAGGGGGTGACCCTGTACTTTATCAACACCTATTTTGATTTTTTGGGCACCCAGAAGTATATATCTTAATCTTACCCGGATTTGGAATAATTTCACATATTGTGACTTATTATTCTGCAAAAAAAGAACCATTTGGTTACATAGGAATAGCATGAACTATAATATCTATTGGGCTTCTAGGGTTTATCGTATGGGCACATCATATATTTACAGTAGATTTAAATGTTGATACACGAGCATATTTTACATCCGCTACAATAATTATTGCCATCCCAACTGGTGTAAAAGTATTTAGCTGATTAGCAACTATACACGGAGGAGCAATTAAATGAGATGCAGCAATGCTATGAGCTTTAGGTTTTATTTTTTTATTTACAGTAGGAGGCCTTACAGGAATCGTGCTAGCTAATTCATCTTTAGATATTGTTCTGCATGATACATATTACGTAGTAGCCCATTTCCACTATGTTTTATCAATAGGTGCTGTATTTGCTATTATAGGAGGATTTGTACACTGATTTCCACTATTTTCAGGATATACACTTCACTCAACTTGATCAAAAATCCATTTTGGGGTTATATTCATTGGTGTAAACTTAACTTTCTTCCCACAACATTTTTTAGGACTAGCCGGAATACCACGACGATATTCAGACTACCCTGATGCATATACGCTATGAAATACCATTTCATCAATTGGTTCGCTTATTTCTCTTGTTGCAGTAATTATAATAATATTTATTATTTGAGAAGCTTTTGCATCTAAACGAGAAGTCTTATCAACGGAATTAACATCAACTAACATCGAATGACTACATAATTGCCCTCCTCCTTATCACACATTTGAAGAACCATCTTTTGTGCAATCACGAATTTAACAAGAAAGGAGGGAATTGAACCCCCTTAAATTAATTTCAAGTTAACCACAAACCAATCTGTCACTTTCTTGAGATATTAGTAAAACCATTACAATTCCTTGTCAAGGGGCTATTACTAGTTAAAATCTTGTATATCTTTAATGGCACACCCATCACAATTAGGTTTTCAAGACGCAGCCTCACCAATTATGGAGGAGCTACTTCATTTTCACGATCATGCCTTAATGGCCGTGTTCTTAATTAGCACCTTAGTCCTTTACATTATTACAGTAATAATAACTACAAAACTAACTAACACTAATGCTATAGATGCACAAGAAATTGGGATAGTATGAACTATTATACCACGCCTTATTTTAATTGTAATTGCCTTACCTTCACTACGAATTTTATACTTAATAGATGAAATTAATGACCCTCACTTAACTGTTAAAGCAATTGGACATCAATGATATTGAAGTTATGAATACACAAATTACGATGACTTAGTGTTTGACTCATATATACTTCCAACACAAAACTTAAATCCGGGGGAATTTCGGCTTCTGGAAGTAGATAACCGAATAGTTGTACCTATAGAGTCCCCAATTCGAATATTAATTTCAGCGGAAGATGTCCTTCACTCATGAGCTATACCATCAATAGGAATTAAAACAGATGCAATCCCAGGTCGACTAAATCAAACAACTTTTATTGCTTCTCGACCAGGTGTTTTCTATGGTCAATGTTCAGAAATTTGCGGAGCAAACCATAGCTTTATACCAATTGTAGTTGAAACCACACCATTAGGACACTTCCAAAACTGATCCTCTTCAATACAAGAATACATTAAGAAGCTTTCACGGATAAAGCAATAGCCTTTTAAGCTATATTTCGGTGACTTCCAACCACCCTTAATGACATGCCACAACTAAACCCTGGCCCCTGATTTGCAATCCTAATCATATCTTGATTTATTTATTTATTTATTTTAATATCTAAAACTAATAACTTTAAATATAATAATGAACCTAATATACAAAATGTAAAAAAAATAAAACCACAATCTTGAAATTGACCATGAACCTAAGCTTTTTTGACCAATTCATAAGCCCAACTATGTTAGGTATCCCATTAATTTTACTAGCAATAACTATCCCATGATTATTATATGCTTCACCAACAGATCGATGATTAAACAACCGCCTTACCACCCTGCAAGCGTGATTTTTAGCTTCCTTTACAAAGCAACTAATACTTCCTCTCAGCATTAAAGGGTATAAATGAGCTTTACCATTGACTTCCCTAATAATCTTTTTAATTACAATGAATTTATTAGGGTTATTACCTTATACTTTTACCCCTACAACTCAACTTTCATTAAACTTAGGATTAGCTGTTCCATTCTGACTAGCTACAGTACTAATTGGATTACGAAATCAACCAACTGCAGCATTAGGACACTTACTTCCTGAAGGCACCCCAACACTATTAATTCCAATTTTAATTATTATTGAAACAATTAGCTTATTTATTCGCCCATTAGCTTTAGGAGTTCGTCTTACTGCTAACCTTACAGCTGGCCATCTTCTTATTCAACTTATCTCTACAGCAGTATTTGTTTTAATACCTATAATACCAACAACAGCTATTATTACTGCTATTGTATTATTTCTTTTAACTCTTTTAGAAATTGCCGTAGCAATAATTCAAGCTTATGTCTTTGTACTTCTATTAAGTCTTTATCTTCAAGAAAACACATAATGGCACACCAAGCTCACGCTTATCACATAGTCGACCCAAGCCCATGACCACTTACAGGGGCAATCGCTGCACTACTATTAACATCAGGTTTAGCAATATGATTTCATTTTGGATCAATAGTATTAATAATATTAGGATTAATAGTTACACTACTAACAATAGTTCAATGATGACGAGATATTATTCGAGAAGGAACATTTCAAGGACATCATACACTACCAGTTCAAAAAGGATTACGATACGGTATAATTTTATTTATTACATCTGAAGTATTCTTTTTTTTAGGATTCTTTTGAGCTTTTTATAATTCTAGCTTAGCACCAACACCAGAATTAGGCGAATGTTGACCTCCAACCGGAATCACCCCATTAGACCCATTTGAAGTCCCTCTATTAAATACAGCAGTATTACTAGCCTCTGGGGTTACGGTAACTTGAGCACATCATAGCATCATACAAAATGATCGAAAAGAAGCTATTCAATCACTAGCATTAACAGTTTTATTAGGTTTATATTTTACCCTTCTTCAAGCAATAGAGTATTATGAAGCCCCATTTACTATTGCTGACGGAGTTTATGGATCAACATTCTTTGTAGCAACTGGCTTCCACGGCCTTCATGTTATTATCGGATCATTATTCCTATCTGTTTGCCTATTTCGTCAAATTAACTACCACTTTACATCTAACCACCATTTTGGGTTTGAAGCAGCTGCCTGATATTGACATTTCGTTGATGTTGTTTGATTATTCCTTTACGTCTCAATCTACTGATGAGGATCATATCTTTTTAGTATAATCAATACTTATGACTTCCAATCATTTAATCTTAGTTTAAACCTAAGGAAAGATAATGAATTTATTAATATTAATATTTATTTTTTCCTCTATATTATCTTTAATTCTTATTATTATTGGGTTTTGAATCCCAATATCTAACCCAGATACAGAAAAACTTTCACCATACGAATGCGGATTTGACCCATTAGGTTCAGCCCGCCTACCGTTTTCCATTCAGATTTTTTTAGTAGCTATTCTGTTTCTACTATTTGATTTAGAAATTGCCCTCCTTCTTCCAACTCCATGAGCATTACAACTAAACCCAACAAACACTCTAACATGAGCAACTTTAATTCTAGCTTTATTAACGGTAGGTTTAATTTATGAATGAATCCAAGGAGGCTTAGACTGAGCTGAATAGACACTTAATCTAATTAAGAATATTAATTTCGACTTAATAAATTTTGGTTTAACCCCAAAAGCGTCTAATGTCACCAACTATTTTTACACTTATGGCTGCTTTTATTATAAGCTCAATCGGATTAATACTTCACCGAACCCATTTTTTATCTACACTTATCTGCTTAGAAGGAATAATACTTTCACTTTTTATTATTATTTCTATTTGATCTAATCAACTTATATCAACATCTATTTTTCCACTTCCAATATTTTTATTAACATTTTCAGCATGTGAAGCTAGCGCAGGCCTAGCATTAATAGTAGCAGCAACACGAACACATGGAACAGACCACTTAAAAAACTTAAATCTTTTACAATGCTAAAAATTATTATACCAACAATAATATTAATTTTAACAGTATGATGTACAAACAAAAAATGACTTTGAACACATACAATTGCTAACTCAATAATCATTGCCTTCATTAGCCTAATAATATTTAATTTACCATTAGAAATTATACTCCAAACTAACAAATTTCTTGGCCTAGATTTTATTTCATCTCCATTATTAATCTTAACATGCTGACTTCTCCCATTAATAATTTTAGCAAGCCAAAAACACTTAAAAGAAAACCCCCAAACCCGTCAACGAATATATATTTCTATATTTCTTATCTTACAAATTTCTCTTATCTTAGCATTTACTTCAACAGAGTTAATTCTATTTTATATTGCTTTGGAAACTACACTTATCCCAACACTTATTATCATCACACGATGAGGAAATCAATCAGAACGATTAAGCGCTGGAACATATTTTCTTTTTTATACACTAGCCGGCTCATTACCTCTTCTCATTGCACTACTAGCACTACAAAATAATTTAGGATCTCTGTCTTTATACCTTTTAGAAACAATAAAACCCACATATTTATTTATATATACAAATAAATTCTTGTGATTTTCATGCCTACTTGCTTTTATAGTAAAAATACCCCTTTATGGGGTTCATTTATGGCTTCCTAAAGCCCATGTAGAAGCACCAATTGCCGGGTCAATAATCCTAGCAGCAGTTCTTCTTAAACTGGGGGGATATGGAATCATTCGTATTACTATGCTACTAACACCACAAAAGGAATTATACTATCCATTTATAATTCTAGCACTATGAGGCGTAATTATAACCAGTTTAATTTGCATACGACAAACAGACTTAAAATCGCTAATCGCCTACTCATCTGTTAGTCACATGGGACTTGTCATTTCAGCCGCAATTATTCAAACCCCATGAAGCCTCACAGGAGCAGTAATTTTAATGATTTCACACGGACTAATTTCATCAGCTTTATTTTGTTTAGCTAATATAAATTATGAACGTTCACATAGCCGAACTCTTCTTCTGGTTCGAGGAATACAAACAATTCTTCCACTGATAGGAATATGATGATTAATAGTTAACTTATCAAACATAGCGCTTCCACCATCTATCAACCTATGAGGTGAATTAACTATTATAGTTTCACTCTTTAACTGATCAAAATGAACAATTCTATTTACAGGCTTAGGAACTTTAATTACTGCAACCTATACCTTATATATATATCAAATAACTCAACGCGGACCAACACCAGCCCATCTTAATAAAATATCCCCTAACTACACCCGAGAACATTGCCTTATATCACTTCATATGCTTCCAATACTATTAATAATTCTTAAACCTGAGCTTGTCTCCGGGAACTTTACATGTTTATTTAATTTAAACAAAATATTAGATTGTGATTCTAATCATGAGAGTTAAAATCTTTCAATAAACCGAGAAGAGTTAAAGAAACCAAAGAAACTGCTAATATCTTAATCTGTAGTTAAAATCCACAGTCTACTCAACTTTTAAAGGATAATAGTTATCCATTGGTTTTAGGTATCAAAAATTCTTGGTGCAACCCCAAGTAAAAGTAATGGACCTAAATTTATTATTTAACTCCTCTTTCGTTCTAACTTTGACATTATTAACTATCCCCCTATTTCTAAAAAAAGAAAATTGACCAAACTTTGTTAAATCTTCTGTTAAATATGCTTTTATATCTAGTTTATTGCCAATAATAATTTTTTTAAATGTAGGATTAGAATCAACAACAACTAACTTTAACTGAATATTCATTTACAATTTTAACATTACATCAAGCATTAAACTAGACCAGTACTCCCTTGTATTCCTCCCAATTGCATTATTTGTAACTTGATCAATTCTAGAGTTTTCAATTTGATATATACATCATGATCCTAATATTTCTCGATTTTTTAAATATTTACTAGTATTTTTATTTGCTATATTAATTCTAATTACCGCAAACAATATATTTCAATTATTTATCGGTTGGGAAGGCGTTGGAATCATGTCCTTTTTATTAATCGGGTGGTGATATGGTCGATCAGATGCTAACACAGCTGCCATTCAAGCAGTAGTGTATAACCGTGTGGGTGATATCGGACTTATCATTAGCATAGCCTGATTATCAATAAATTCCAACTCATGAGAACTTCAACAAATATTTACAACCTATGATAAAGAATCAATATTACCTATTTTAGGGTTAATCTTGGCCGCAACTGGTAAATCTGCCCAATTTGGACTACACCCATGACTTCCTGCTGCTATAGAAGGACCAACTCCTGTATCAGCTCTACTACACTCAAGTACAATAGTTGTAGCAGGAATTTTTATCCTAATTCGATTTCAACCACTTATTGAACAAAATAAACTTGCTTTAACAACCTGTTTATGTTTAGGTGCTCTAACTACTATATTTACAGCAATTTGTGCCTTAACACAAAATGACATCAAAAAAATTATCGCATTCTCAACATCTAGCCAATTAGGTTTAATAATAGTAACAATTGGCCTAAACCAGCCCCAACTGGCATTTTTCCATATCTCAACACATGCCTTTTTTAAAGCAATACTATTCCTATGCTCAGGTTCAATTATTCACAACCTAAATGATGAACAAGACATCCGAAAAATGGGCGGACTACAAAACTCTATTCCCATTACAACATCCTGTTTAACAATTGGTAGTCTAGCCCTAGTAGGGACTCCATTTTTAGCCGGATTTTTCTCTAAAGATGCAATTATTGAATCAATAAATACATCCTATTTAAACTCATGGGCTTTAACTCTCACATTAATTGCAACCTCCTTTACAATAATTTATAGTTTTCGAATTATTTTCTATGTTCAAATAAAACATCCACGATCGCTTCCCATTCAACCAATCAATGAAAATAATAAATTATTAATTAACCCGATTATACGTTTAGCTTGAGGGAGTATAATTGCAGGACTACTAATTATTAATTCCTCATCTCCCATAAAAGAACAACTTCTTACTATACCACTTTTCTCTAAAATAGCTGCACTTCTAGTAACAATTATCGGACTTCTATTAGCATTAGACCTATCAAAAATTATAACGAAACAAAATATTCACTCTTTTTCTAATAATTTAGCATTCTACCCAGCAGTAATTCACCGTATTTTACCAGATATAAATCTTTCATTAGGTCAAAATATCTCAACCCATATCACTGATATAACATGATATGAAAAAACAGGACCGAAATATATAACAGCCCAATCTCTACCCCCTATCAAAGCCATCACTAATTCTCAATCAGGTTTAATCAAAACTTATATAACCCTCTTCTTAATTTCCATACTACTTATAATTATATTAGCATCTTACTGCACGTAAAGACCCTCGAGATAAACCACGAGTAACCTCTAATACAACAAACAAGGTTAAGAAAAGTACTCAACCAGATGCTACTAAAAATCCTCAACCAAATGTATATATCAAACCAACCCCACCATAATCATACCCAACAGAATCTAAATCTATATCACTAAAGAATAAAAAATCTACAGAAAAACTTAAATTGAAATAATACCCTAAAAGAATTAAAGAAAGAATATAGAAACAAACATGAAATAAAACAGAAATATTCCCTCATGCCTCAGGATACGGCTCAGCTGCTAAAGAAGCAGAATATGCAAAAACAACTAACATCCCGCCTAAATAAATTAAAAGTAAAATTAATGATAAAAAAGAAACACCTGCCTCTACTAACATACAACAACCACAAATAGCAGCTAAAACTAACCCAAAAGCCGCAAAATAGGGTGAAGGATTAGATGCAACTGCAATCATACCAATTATTATACCAATTATTACTAAAAACCCAAAATACATTATTTTTATTCAGAGTTTAACTGAAACCCTTGACCTGAAAAATCAATGTTGTATTCAACTATAAAAACTAATGGCCCACATCATACGAAAAACACACCCTTTAATAAAAATTATTAACAACTCATTTATTGATTTACCACCCCCCTCAAACATCTCATATTGATGAAATTTTGGATCTCTATTAGGACTATGCTTAATTACACAAATCTTAACAGGGTTATTTTTAGCTATACATTATACAGCAGATACATCATCAGCATTCTCATCCGTAGCCCACATTTGCCGAGATGTAAATTATGGTTGACTTATACGAAATATTCACGCAAACGGCGCTTCATTCTTTTTTATCTGTATCTTTCTTCATATTGGTCGAGGAATATATTACGGCTCATATATGTTCAAAGAAACATGAAACATTGGAGTAATTTTATTATTTCTAGTTATAGCAACAGCTTTTGTTGGATATGTTCTTCCATGAGGACAAATATCATTTTGGGGGGCAACAGTAATTACTAATTTACTTTCAGCAATTCCTTATATGGGAGACACCTTAGTTCAATGAATCTGAGGGGGATTTTCAGTTGATAAGGCTACCCTAACCCGATTCTTTGCTTTCCATTTCTTATTCCCATTTCTAATTGCAGGAACAAGTATTATTCATCTCCTATTTCTTCACGAAACAGGATCCAATAATCCAACAGGGATAACTTCAAACCAAGATAAAATTTCATTCCACCCATATTTCTCTTATAAAGATGCTCTAGGTTTTATACTAATATTTATTTTACTAATATTCCTATCTCTTTTTTCTCCAAATCTACTAGGAGACCCTGAAAACTTTTCACCAGCAAACCCATTAATTACCCCACCACATATTCAACCAGAATGATATTTCCTATTTGCTTATGCAATCCTACGCTCTATTCCAAATAAACTAGGAGGAGTAATTGCCCTGCTTATATCAATTCTTATTCTAATATTAATTCCAATACTTCACACCTCTAAACAACGAAGCATAATATTTCGCCCATTAACACAAATTATATTCTGAATTCTAGTAGCTAATACTATAATCCTAACGTGAATTGGAGGACAACCAGTTGAACCGCCATTTATTGAAATTGGACAAATTTCTTCTATCCTTTATTTTTCACTTTTCATTATTATTATCCCAATAATCGGAATTTTAGAAAATAAAATAATGAAATGATACCATGATAGTTTAATTAAAACATCGACCTTGTAAGTCGAAAACCGAAGACTAAGAATCTTCTCAAGGTATTATAAAACTTACCGGGCTATGCCTACGATTCCAGGCATACCCACTCCTAACCAAGTACTACTTAAAATCAGTAAACTGCCACTCCCCCCCTACTACCCTATATCAAAATAATTAAAAAAGCTCCTACGCTTGTTTTTTTGACCGCCCTCTACCTCTTTTCACAAAGGCTATCAACTCGAATTTTCTATTGCTTTATTTTATCAAAAAAAACATAAAAATTTTTGTATCAAAAAATATCATTCAAGAGGGGAGGATTTTCACCCCCACCGCTGGCACCCAAAGCCAAAATTCTTGGAATCAAACTACCTCTTGTCCTGGTTTTCCTAATGTACGAGTAGCGTGGCAACATATTATGCCTATCGTACATCCAACTATCTGCCACACGACTATTTTTTAGTACTCTTCGGAGTGTCAGCCGAACACTTAGGGCGAGAAACCACCAACCCGCTCCTGACGATACGATGACCAGATCTGAGGACTTTTATTGTAGAGTGCCTTACTTCCCTTGAGGCGCCACTGGTTAAAATCTATGGACACGACTCGAAGATTCATTCATCAATTGGATCGAACGGGTACCTGGCGGCTGCTTAATAACTAATCAGCCCATGATCCCTCAGCCTCCTCTAAGCACATCTGGTAATTTTTTATTTTTCTGTGTGGTCAACCAACATTACGGTAATATGTCTGGTACTACACGATCTAAAGCTGAACATAACATGCAATTGTTTTACCTGGACCAAATAGAATGAGTAAATTATATGAATGATTATAAGACATATTCAATAATTTCTAAGAGTTTTATTGATAACGTATTTTTATATTCTTCCCCCGGAGCTTGAATTATCAATATTTAAGATTTTGAACACGAACTAATTTTTCATCCTTTAGGTTAACCCCCCTACCCCCTTAACAAATCTAATCAACACGTTTTTTACCTTGGCCAACCCCCAAAACTGAGGTAAAATATTTGTCTACGACACTGGAATAATCAATAAAGTTTTTTTGAGTGAAATTAAAAAATTTGCGCAATATATAGTATTACATACTATA